CTATCACAAGAATTGCAAAGCCTTATGGAAATCCTAATATTCTTGCAGAATTTATAGCCGGACAATTAAAAAATAGAGTTTCTTGTCGCAAAGCAATGAAAAAGGCTATTGAATTAACCGAACAAGCAGATACAAAAGGAATTCAAGTACAAATTGCAGGGCGCATTGATGGAAAAGAAATTGCACGCGTCGAATGGATCAGAGAAGGCAGGGTTCCCCTACAAACCATTCGGGCTAAAATTGATTATTGTGCCTATACAGTTCGAACTATCTATGGCGTATTAGGTATCAAAATTTGGATATTTCTAGATGAAGAATAAAAAAACTTTCTTTGGCTTTTCTTTTTTTTTACCCCAAAATCCAACAAAAAATAAGAAACTCGTTCATTTTTTTGATTGAAGATAAAAAAAAAGAGCTCGTAATTCTTTAATTCTATAGGGTTGACTAAAAATTCGATTAAATAAATGTTTGATATAATTGCTATGCTTAGTGTGTGACTCGTTGATTTTTTTAGGAATAAGGTTCAAAAATAAAAAAAAGGTCTCTCTAATATGAACTAATAACTTCTAATATAAACTAATAACTATAGAACTAAGAACCAACTCATTACTTCGCATTATCTAGATCCAACAAAGCAGTCAAGATATGATAAATTTTGCATATCATTGTAGCAACTGAAATTTGTTTTGCATAAACTAAAAAAGCAAAAAAGATTATTCTAAGGTGTGAACCGGAATATAGAAAAAGATGTGGATAGAGGGGTGAGAGAAAGAGAGAAAAAAATATAAATGATATAGAATTCCAATATGTAAGGTCTATGAGTCATTTAGTCATCTCATAAAAAACAATGTAATAAAGCATCAATACTGATTCATACATAATGAAATTATTTCATACTTTCATACATAATTAAATTATCGATTATAGAACAAAAAACCAAAGAGCCTTTAGCCAATAAAGACTGAGAATATTGACTCAAGAAAAAATTGCATTAAGAGCTCCGTTGTAACATTAAGACCTAACCATTAAACAAGAAGCGATGGGAACGATGGAACCCCATGAATGCAAAAGATTTTATTGAAACCAAATCCTAACGATTCATTGGTCGGGATGGCGGAAGGAACCGAGAAAGAATTCATCTATTCTGATCTGAGACGTATGAAATAGATAGTATAGTAAATATTCGCCCGCGAAAACATTTTTTTGGATTGCTACATTTTGAATATTTTTAATCCCTTTTTCGCGAGGAGCTGGATGAGACGAAACTCTCACGTCCGGTTCTGTAGTAGAGGTGGAATTTAGAAAGAACCATCAACTATAACCCCAAAAGAACCAGATTCCGTAAACAACATAGAGGACGAATGAAGGGAATGTCTTATCGAGGTAATCATATTAGTTTCGGTAAATATGCTCTTCAAGCGCTTGAACCCGCTTGGATCACATCTAGACAAATAGAAGCAGGGCGCCGGGCAATGACACGAAATGCACGCCGGGGTGGAAAAATATGGGTACGTATATTTCCCGACAAACCAGTTACAGTAAGACCTACAGAAACACGTATGGGTTCAGGTAAAGGCTCTCCAGAATATTGGGTAGCTGTTGTTAAACCAGGTCGAATACTTTATGAAATGGGTGGAGTCGCAGAAAATATAGCCAGAAAAGCCATTTTAATAGCAGCGTCCAAAATGCCTATCAAAACTCAATTTATTATTTTGGGATAAGACTGTGGAATCAAATAAAATAAATACTGGGAATGCAAAATGCAAGGTTTATTTTTTTTTTTGACAAACAATATTTCTTTCTTTTTCTTCGCCCTTTGCATTGAAAGAACAAATAAAAAAATGATTCAACCCCAGACACGTTTGAATGTAGCAGATAACAGTGGGGCTCGAGAATTGATGTGTATTCGAATCATAGGAGCTAGTAACCGCCGATATGCTTATATCGGTGACGTTATTGTTGCTGTGATTAAAGAAGCAGTACCAAACATGCCCCTAGAAAGATCAGAAGTGGTCAGAGCTGTAATTGTACGTACCCGCAAAGAACTTAAACGCGACAATGGTATGCTAATAGGATATGATGACAATGCCGCAGTTGTCATTGATCAAGAAGGCAATCCTAAAGGAACTCGCGTTTTTGGTGCGATTGCACGGGAATTGAGACATTTAAATTTTACTAAAATAGTTTCATTGGCGCCCGAGGTATTATAATAGTCTTAAAATATAAGATGAGACTATCATATAGTTATAATCGGATATTGGAAAGAAATAGATTCAAATTAATTTAGTAGATTGTGTTTCACGCATATACCTTTAATTTAATAATATAATTTTTTTTTCATAAACAAAAAAAATGAAGTAAAAAAAACATGTTGATTATATCAAATTTGGGGGCAACAAGAATTTTAGTCCATCATGAGTAGGGACATTATTGCTGATATACTAACCTCTATACGCAATGCAGATATGGATAGAAAAAGAGTAGTTCGAATAGCATCTACTAATATCACTGAAAACATTGTTAAAATCCTTTTACGAGAAGGTTTTATCGAAAATGTGAGGAAACATCGAGAAAGCGACAAATATTTTTTGGTTTCAACCCTGCGACATACAAGAAATAGAAAAGGGCCCTATAGAAATCTTTTAAATTTAAAACGGATCAGTAGACCTGGTCTACGAATCTATTCTAACTATCAAAGAATTCCTAGAATTTTGGGTGGAATGGGCGTTGTCATTCTTTCTACTTCTTATGGTATAATGACAGATCGGGAGGCTCGACTAAAAGGAATAGGCGGAGAAATTTTGTGTTATATATGGTAATCCTTCTTATATCTGCATTGGATCCGAAACTTTCTATTTGTTGTGAAAAAAAAAATGCGGAGTATATAATCTTGTTCCTACTACATTAATTCCTCATTTAATACTAATTTAAGGGGGTTTTACCTGGAATAAAAGAACAAAAATAGATTCCGTAGGATTTAGGAAGTGCTTCCAAGTGGTATGTTTGGGGCTCCTTTAGATAATGGAGATCTTAATCTAGGTTCTATTTCAGGAAAGATCCGGTATAGTTTTATACAGATACTACCGGGAGATAGAGTCAAAATTCAAGTAAGGAATTCTTCGTATTCAACTAGGGGGCGTATCATTTATAAACTCCCCAACAAAGATTTGAGGGATTTGGCGGTTTTTCTTTTTCAACTTTAACATGAGTTTCCGTGGGACTATGATTAAAAATTCAGTTTAAGGAATTAAAAATATGAAAATAAGAGCTTCTGTTCGTAAAATTTGTGAAAAATGTCGTCTAATTCGTAGACGGGGACGAATTAGAGTAATTTGTTCCAACCCGCGACATAAACAAAGACAGGGATAGTGTAAAAAAGACTCTCTAAAAGATCCGATGTACAAATAAAAAAGATCTGTTTTGACAAGAAATGGATATATCCATATATCTAGATGACTTATATTTATGAGATGATAAAATATGGCAAAAACTATATCAAAAATGGGTTCGCGTAGGAATGGACGTATTGGTTCACGTAAGAATACACGTAGAATACCAAAGGGAGTTATTCATGTTCAAGCAAGTTTCAATAATACCATTGTGACTGTTACAGATATAAGAGGTCGAGTGGTTTCTTGGTCTTCGGCCGGTACTTGTGGATTTCGGGGTACAAGAAGAGGGACACCTTTTGCTGCTCAAACGGCAGCTGGAAATGCTATTCGTACAGTAGTCGATCAAGGTATGCAACGAGCAGAAGTCATGATAAAAGGCCCTGGTCTCGGAAGAGATGCAGCATTACGGGCTATTCGTCGAAGTGGTATACTATTAACTTTCGTCCGGGATGTAACTCCTATGCCACATAATGGCTGTCGACCTCCTAAAAAAAGACGTGTGTAAAAAAAATAGTAAAGAAATTGCAAGAGAAATAAATGATTCGATCAAATAATATTATATTACTATGGTTCGAGAGAAAGTAACAGTATCTACTCGGACACTACAGTGGAAGTGTGTTGAATCAAGGACAGACAGTAAGCGTCTTTATTATGGACGCTTTCTTTTGTCTCCACTTATGAAAGGTCAAGCCGACACCATAGGCATTGCGATGCGAAGAGCTTTACTTGGAGAAATAGAAGGAACATGTATTACACGCGCAAAATCTGAGAAAATACCACACGAATATTCTACCATAGTGGGTATTCAAGAATCAGTACATGAAATTTTAATGAATTTGAAAGAAATAGTATTAAGAAGTAATTTATATGGAACTTGTGATGCGTCTATTTGTGTTAAGGGTCCTGGGTATGTAACAGCTCAAGATATAATCTTACCACCTTATGTGGAAATCGTTGATAATACACAACATATAGCTAGCTTGACAGAACCTATTGATTTTTATATTGGATTAAAAATTGAGAGGAGTCGAGGATATCGTATAAAAAGTGAAACTAACTTTCAAGGCGGAAGTTATCCTATCGATGCTGTATTCATGCCTGTTCGAAATGCAAATCATAGTATTCATTCTTATGGGAATGGAAATGAAAAACAAGAGATGCTTTTTCTCGAAATATGGACAAATGGAAGTTTAACTCCTAAAGAAGCGCTTCATGAAGCGTCCCGGAATTTGATTGATTTATTTATTCCCCTTTTCCATATAGAAGAAGAAAACTTAAATTTAGACGAGAATAAACACAAGGTTACTTTACCTCTTTTTACCTTTCATGATAAATTGGTTAAACTAAAGAAAAACAAAATAGCATTGAAATATATTTTTATTGACCAATTAAAATTGCCTCCCAGAATCTATAATTGCCTCAAAAGATCCAATATATATACATTATTAGATCTTTTGAATAACACTCAAGAGGATCTTATGAAAATGGAACATTTTCGTATAGAAGATGTAAAACAGATATTGGGCATTCTAGAAAAGCAGTTTGAAATGGATTTACTGAAAAATTAGTTTTTAATCCGTTGGATTTATTTCATCTTTTTGTTTACAA